CCGGGGCGGGGCGGTACTTGTGATATTTCAGCTTGGGACGCTTTTTATTTGGCGGTTTTTTGGATGTTAAATACTATTGGATGGGTTACTTTTTATTGGCATTGGAAGCACATCACATTATGGCAGGGTAATGTTTCACAATTTAATGAATCTTCCACTTATTTGATGGGATGGTTAAGAGATTATCTATGGTTAAACTCTTCACAACTTATCAATGGATATAACCCTTTTGGGATGAATAGTTTATCGGTTTGGGCGTGGATGTTCTTATTCGGGCATCTTGTTTGGGCTACGGGATTTATGTTCTTAATTTCCTGGCGTGGATATTGGCAGGAGTTGATTGAAACTTTAGCATGGGCTCATGAACGGACACCTTTGGCCAATTTGATTCGATGGAGAGATAAACCGGTGGCTCTTTCCATTGTGCAAGCAAGATTAGTTGGATTAGCCCACTTCTCCGTAGGTTATATATTCACCTATGCGGCTTTCTTGATTGCTTCTACATCGGGCAAATTTGGTTAATTTTTGTTTTGTCTTCGCAAAAATATCATTTATTTCGATAGAGAAGGGAACCTCCTTTCTTATATACTTTTACATCTAGGATCCGACTTGTATCATTGAGACTAAATAGGAACTGAACCATTATGGCAAAGAAAAGTTTAATTCAAAGGGAGAAGAAAAGGCAAAAATTGGAACAAAAATATCATTTGATTCGTCGATCCTCAAAAAAAGAAATAAGCAAAGTTTCGGTGTTGAGTGATAAATGGGAAATTCATGGAAAGTTAGAGTCTCTACCGCGTAATAGCGCACCTACGCGTCTTCATCGACGTTGTTTTTTAACCGGAAGGTCGAGAGCGAACTATCGCGACTTTGGGTTATCCGGACACATACTTCGTGAAATGGTTAACACATGTTTGTTGCCGGGGGCAACAAGATCAAGTTGGTAAAGATAAAAAGCTATTTTAATTTCTATGATCATCATCGATCATAGAGAGCCCCTTTACCATTCTGTATAAATGGGTTATTCTATTTATAAAGATATGGTAAAGGGGTACAAACAAAAAGTATTCGTCCATTCATTCCCAGTTCTTTTCTTCATTGCGGAGTGGAGTAGCTTGGTAGCTCGCAAGGCTCATAACCTTGAGGTCACGGGTTCAAATCCTGTCTCCGCAAAATGTTTATTTTGTCAAAAAATAGTAGGTTTGAATTAGTTAGCTAGTAAGTTAACTAAAATACTAATTAATTCGTTTTTTCTTTTGTTTTGAGGTGATAAGAAAAAAAGAATGCGAAGTATAGAATCACTACACTATCGTGATCAACTATATTAAATTTTATCTTTAATATAATAAAGATAAAATTTTCTTGGGCGGATAGCGGGAATCGAACCCGCGTCTTCTCCTTGGCAAAGAGAAATTTTACCATTCAACTATATCCGCATGTTTTCCTTCTTGAGAAGGAATATGTTCTCACCTAATATTAATATATAAAATATCTGGATCATATTTGAGTAGAGTGTGGCCCGATACTCTCGTCAAGTCAATTCCACCTTTTTTTTTCAATTCATTCAAGAAGTTTAAGTTTGACCCCTCCCTCTAATTTTTTTTTGGGGGGGGGCTTATCTGTTATATTGATTAAATTTTACTGTATCTCACAACCGGAAGTAATTATAATCCGGGGGAGGGGTTATTTTTGGATCTGTAACAAATAGGTTCAAGAAATGAGAGAATTAAGGATCCCCACCAGAAAAACTAACCCAACCCATAATGATGTGCCGGAAAATAAAATATTTTTGTTACTTGACCAACCATCAGGAGAAGCAAATACAACGGGTACGCTAATCAGTAAGATTGATGAAGTAGCTATTAATGCAAAAACAGCCAATTGGAAAGCTATAGTCATAATTATAATCCTCCGCGTTACCAACAAACGAACTATACCATTTGATCCCCCTAATCAGTCATTGTAAAAAAAATGTATCGCAGAGGGATTTTTTACTACGGGAATCCATTTTTTTGATATTTACTACTTTAATGGAACGCGCAAGAAATTTTTCTTTTATTAATTTTTAATTATTAATTAGTCATAGATTATACATATACATGGATGGCCCATCCATCTAATCCTTTTACTCTTGATGATATCAAAACTCATATGACCATGTTCTATTCGGGGGAATAAGAATAAAATGAAAATGGAATTATGTTGGAGAGATGGCTGAGTGGTTGATAGCTCCGGTCTTGAAAACCGGCATGGTTCTTTGTTCAGAACTATCGAGGGTTCGAATCCCTCTCTCTCCTTTTGATCGTTCAAGAGACTTTTTTTTTACCAGACCGGGAAAAATAAAGGGAATGGCTCGGCCATCTCGCCTAGCCGAGCCAGAAAATAAAAACTAAATAAAAGAAATCTATAAATGAATAAAAAAAAAGACTTTTTATGTATGATCGGATTCCAATCTGTATGATGTAATAAAACGTATTTCTACTTTGGAAACATTAAAGAA